TTTGTTTGTTTGTTTGTTTGTTTGTTTGTTTGTTTGTTTGTTTGTTTGTTTGTTTGTTTGTTTGTTTGTTTGTTTGTTTGTTTGTTTGTTTGTTTGTTTGTTTGTTTGTTTGTTTGTTTGTTTGTTGTTTTGATTGTTGTGCCCTTGGCTCTGGTTGGGTTGGGTATGTTTGTTTGTTTGTTTTAGTAGGGGGTTCCTTTAATAATTTTTAGGTGTAATTATATATATGTATATAAAATTTGTATAATTGTGTTATTAATGTGATTTCGGTGCTGTTGATTTTGACAAAAAGATGAAAAAAATGAAAAAAAATTATAAAAAATGGATGGTTAAATTTGGTTAAAACTTCCTAGTGTTGGTTAGAAAGTTAGCGGTGGCGCAAAATGGAAAAATATGTCTTACGAGCATTCACTAAATAGCAACATAACAAATAACAGTGGACACACCATAGCCAAGTGTAATGTAAAGTGCATCAGTGTTAAGATGATTCCCCATATACGACAACCGTCTCATTAATCAATCCCTGCGAGAAAAGTTACTGTCCGACATACCATCTACCAAATGACTCAGTGAAAGGCATCGAGGTAGGGAATTAAGCCAGTCTATGGGCCTGAAATAGGAACCAGAGGCACAAAAGAGCATATCTGTGTTAGGGTGTAGGGGGAACGAATGGTCCTGACGCTAGTAGCTTGAACTGCTCCACATGCAGACCCTTGTCATACTTGACATTCATGTACGGGGATTGTGAAACAAACAGTTAAAGTAATATAAACATTCCATGTCTACTAAATTAGCACTTCGAGCTGTAATTTAAGTATTATGTCTGACTAGCATTAATAATATGTATTAAAGCACTTCCGTATCTATCAAGGACTTTAAATTACGACCTTGCCAGAACTATCTATTAAGCATGCAGTGACCTGTGATTTGACATAATAATACTGTAGCAGAGCTATAATCAGATTAAACAGACAATGCCTGAAAGAGTTACATTCCTATGAGTCTCTAGAATTACATATAATGTATTATGGGGTATATAAATTAATGTACAATAATACATAGAGCTGTAAGAATGCTTAGATAATAGGAGGTTCGTGCTATGGGGGGGAAGGGGGGGGCCATTATTAATTAAGTTCCTGTGGTTGAGGACTACAACGGCGGCTTTTCAGGCCGCAGACCTTGGAGAGAGACCAGGCAGGAACTGTTACGACTTATTTTGTGCTCTTTTTAGGGTTGTGTTTTATTTTGGGGGGGCTAGCAGTTGCATCTAATCCTTCTCCGTATTATGGTGTAGTTGGTTTAGTTTTAGCCTCTGTTGTAGGATGTGGGTGGTTGTTGAGTTTGGGAGTGTCTTTTGTAGCTCTGGTGTTGTTTATGGTGTATTTGGGTGGGATGTTGGTGGTTTTTGTATATTCTGTGTCTTTGGCTGCTGATCCGTTTCCTGAGGCTTGGGGGGATTGACGGGTTTTGGGGTATGGTAGTGGGTTTGTTTTGGTGGTTGTGGTTGGAGCTGTTATTGGTGGTTTTGTTGAGGGTTGGAAGTTGGGGGTGGTTACTGTGGATGGAGGGGGGTTGTTTTTGGTTCGGTTAGACTTTGGCGGGGTGGGAGTGTTTTATTCTTGTGGGGCAGGAATGTTTGTGGTTGCTGGGTGGGGTCTGTTGCTTACTTTGTTTGTTGTGTTGGAGCTTGTGCGGGGGTTGTCGCGGGGGGCGATTCGAGCAGTTTAGGGGGTGTCAGAGAATAGTTTAATGTAGAATGCCAGCTTTGGGAGTTGGAGGTGGAGGTTTAAGTCCTTTTTCTCTGAGGGTGAGGGAAACTCTAAGAAGGGGTGTAGTCTTCACTCTTTGGCTTACAAGACCAATGTTTTTGTTAAACTATTAGAGTATTTTTAGTAGTTGAGTATTTTGTTTTCTAGGGCTCCGATGAGGGGGAAGAGAACTAGTAGGATGGTGAAGTAGGTTGTGGAGGCTAGTTGGCCGATGATGATGAATGGGTGTTCTACTGGTTGGCTACCGATTCATGTTAGGATGAATAGGTTGGCTACTAGTGCTCAGAATAGGACTTGGGAGAGTGGACGGAATGTTATTGAACGTTGTTTGGATTTATGGAGGAGGGGGATTAAGAAGAGGATTAGTACAGAGGCGGCTAGGGCTAGTACTCCTCCTAGTTTGTTGGGGATTGAGCGTAGAATAGCATATGCGAATAGGAAGTATCACTCTGGTTTAATGTGGGGTGGAGTGGCTAGTGGGTTTGCTGGGGTGAAGTTTTCTGGGTCCCCTAATAGATTTGGGGAGAATAGGGCTATTGTTGTTAGGAGGAGGAGTAGGAGTATGAAGCCTAGGATGTCTTTTAGTGAAAAGTATGGGTGGAATGGGATTTTATCGCAGTTTGATGAAATGCCTAGTGGGTTGTTGGATTTCTGGTGGGGGGGGGGGTGTGATGGATGGTTGCAATGGGTTGTATAAATTTTTTAATGTAACTCCAGTATTGAGAATGTGTTAAAAAATTTGATAATATAAATAAAAAAATTTTTATGATGGGTGGGTAGCGAAATTGGTTAGAATTTACTAGTGTTGGTTAGAAAGTTAGAGGAAAGGTAAAAGTAAGATATTATGTCATTCGAGCATTCACTAGATAGTCCTCTAGTATAGGGTTAGTGGACACACCATAACCAAATGGAAAACAAAGTGCATCAGTGTAGGAATGATTCCCCATATACGTCAACCGTCTCATTAATTAGTTCCTGAGGACGAGGATTGGACGAATACCATGTATGCCCAGACCTAAATTGTGTGCTCTCCGCCGTGCACTGGGAAATGTTGCCTGAAGACGCCCAGAAAAAAAAGGGAACCAAAAGAGGAGAGGCCGCCCGATGTCGGGATTAAGAGGGACAATGAGGATAAATAGCCTACCAGATGACTCTGTGAAAGGCAAGAAGTTAGGGAAAACCCAAGTTATGGCCCTGAAATAGGAACCAGAGGTACAAAAGAGCAAGTTGTGCTAGGGTGTAGGGGGAATGAATGGTCCTGACGCTAGTAACGTAGTGTATTACATACGCCGGGTTGCGGATTTCTCGTGAGAAGCTCAATTAATAGATAACCTGATACTTTAGAAACCGGTACTTCGAGAATATAATTGAATGTTTATGTCCTGCTACCATTAATAATATGTCTTAGAGCACTGTCGTATATTTCTAGGAGTTTGTGTATAAGTGTTTACCCTGTAAAGGTTTGGGTCCGAGGTATGTAGGAGGTTTGTTTTAGCGAGCATTACATTTACTTGGGATTGGGAGGAATGGGTTTACACATGCTATGCCCGATTAAACATTGGTGTATGTAGAACATGCATATAATGACTTATTAGCACTTCATGTAATGTATTATGGGGTATATAAATTAATGTACAATAATACATAGAGCTGTAAGAATGCTTAGATAATAGGAGGTTCGTGCCTATGGGGGGGAAGGGGGGGGCCATTATTAATTAAGTTCCTGTGGTTGAGGACTACAACGGCGGCTTTTCAGGCCGCAGACCTTGGAGAGAGACCAGGCAGGAACTGTTACGACTTATTTTGTGCTCTTTTTAGGGTTGTGTTTTATTTTGGGGGGGCTAGCAGTTGCATCTAATCCTTCTCCGTATTATGGTGTAGTTGGTTTAGTTTTAGCCTCTGTTGTAGGATGTGGGTGGTTGTTGAGTTTGGGAGTGTCTTTTGTAGCTCTGGTGTTGTTTATGGTGTATTTGGGTGGGATGTTGGTGGTTTTTGTATATTCTGTGTCTTTGGCTGCTGATCCGTTTCCTGAGGCTTGGGGGGATTGACGGGTTTTGGGGTATGGTAGTGGGTTTGTTTTGGTGGTTGTGGTTGGAGCTGTTATTGGTGGTTTTGTTGAGGGTTGGAAGTTGGGGGTGGTTACTGTGGATGGAGGGGGGTTGTTTTTGGTTCGGTTAGACTTTGGCGGGGTGGGAGTGTTTTATTCTTGTGGGGCAGGAATGTTTGTGGTTGCTGGGTGGGGTCTGTTGCTTACTTTGTTTGTTGTGTTGGAGCTTGTGCGGGGGTTGTCGCGGGGGGCGATTCGAGCAGTTTAGGGGGTGTCAGAGAATAGTTTAATGTAGAATGCCAGCTTTGGGAGTTGGAGGTGGAGGTTTAAGTCCTTTTTCTCTGAGGGTGAGGGAAACTCTAAGAAGGGGTGTAGTCTTCACTCTTTGGCTTACAAGACCAATGTTTTTGTTAAACTATTAGAGTATTTTTAGTAGTTGAGTATTTTGTTTTCTAGGGCTCCGATGAGGGGGAAGAGAACTAGTAGGATGGTGAAGTAGGTTGTGGAGGCTAGTTGGCCGATGATGATGAATGGGTGTTCTACTGGTTGGCTACCGATTCATGTTAGGATGAATAGGTTGGCTACTAGTGCTCAGAATAGGACTTGGGAGAGTGGACGGAATGTTATTGAACGTTGTTTGGATTTATGGAGGAGGGGGATTAAGAAGAGGATTAGTACAGAGGCGGCTAGGGCTAGTACTCCTCCTAGTTTGTTGGGGATTGAGCGTAGAATAGCATATGCGAATAGGAAGTATCACTCTGGTTTAATGTGGGGTGGAGTGGCTAGTGGGTTTGCTGGGGTGAAGTTTTCTGGGTCCCCTAATAGATTTGGGGAGAATAGGGCTATTGTTGTTAGGAGGAGGAGTAGGAGTATGAAGCCTAGGATGTCTTTTAGTGAAAAGTATGGGTGGAATGGGATTTTATCGCAGTTTGATGAAATGCCTAGTGGGTTGTTGGATCCAGATTCGTGTAAGAAGGTGAGGTGGATTATGGTGAGGCCTGCGATTGTAAAGGGGAGTAGGAAATGTAGGGCGAAGAAGCGTGTTAGTGTTGGATTATCTACTGAGAAACCCCCTCAAGCTCATTCTACAAGGGTTTGGCCGATGTATGGGATGGCTGAGAATAGATTAGTGATTACTGTAGCGCCTCAGAATGATATTTGTCCTCAGGGTAGTACATAACCTACAAAGGCGGTTGCTATGAGGGTCAGTAGTAGGATAATTCCTGTGTTTCATGTTTCTTTGTATAGATATGAGCCGTAGTAAAGTCCTCGACCAATGTGGAAGTAAATGCAGATGAAGAAGAATGATGCGCCGTTTGCGTGGAGGTTGCGGATTAATCAGCCGTATTGTACGTTTCGGCAGGTGTGGGAGACGGATGAGAATGCTAGGGTTGTGTCTGCGGTGTAATGTATGGCTAGTAGTAGGCCGGTTAAGATTTGTGTTATTAGGCAGATGCCCAGGAGGGAGCCGAAGTTTCATCAGGCAGAGATGTTTGGGGGAGTGGGTAGATCAATTAGGGAGGTGTTGATTATTTTTAGTAGGGGGTGGACTTTTCGGGTATTTGGGGCCATTAGGTTTAGGTTCTGTGTGTTGATAGGAGCAGGATAATGATGGATAGGGCAAATGACCCTAGGTAGGCTTTGATTAGTCCAGTGTGGAGGGCGGTTGAGGTTTTAGTTGCTATGAGCTGTAAGTCGGCAATGCCTTCGGGGCCTATTTTTTTGTATCAGGACAGATCGGTTAAATGGGAGGCAAGTTTTTGTCCGCTGCTTAGGAGTTTTGTGGGGGCGGTGCGGTGGATTAGTAGGTTGAAGTAGCCTAGTGTTGAAGAGAAGTTTAGGGGGGTGTTTTGTTTTGGTTGGGTTAGGGTGTGGGTTATGCTTGAGAGTTCTATGGCTAGTATAATGCCTAGGGCTGTGACGATGATGGCTGTGGTTTTTGTAGTTATGGGCATGGTTATGGGAGGTGTTTTTGTTGGGGGGATGTAGGATGTGATGAGTAGTCCGGCTATGATGCTTCCTGTGGCTAAGCGGGTGAGGGGGTTGGTGATTGCTGGGTTGTTTTCGTTTATTGAGGCGAGGGTGGGTGTGCGAGTAGTTCCTGTTTGAACTAGGAGGATTATACGTAGGCTGTAGGTTGCAGTGAATGAGGTGGCTAGGAGGGTTAGGAGCAGGGCCCAGGTGTTTAGGTATGATGTGTTTAGGTTTTCGATAATTAAGTCTTTTGAATAAAATCCTGCTAGGAATGGAGTTCCTATTAGGGCGAGGCTACCGATGGTAAGGCAAGAGGTGGTTGTTGGGAGTGGTTTTTGTAGGCCACCTATTTTTCGGATGTCCTGTTCCCCTTGGAGGGCATGGATGATTGATCCAGAGCAGAGGAAGAGTATAGCTTTGAAGAAGGCGTGGGTTGAGATGTGGAGGAAGGCTAGTTGTGGGAGGTTTAGTCCGATAGCAACTATTATTAGGCCAAGTTGGCTTGCTGTGGAGAAGGCGATGATTTTTTTGATGTCGTTTTGTGTGAGGGCACATGTGGCGGCGAATAGGGTGGATAGGGCTCCTAGGCATAGGCAGAGTGAGAGTGCAATTGGGTTATTGGTTAGTAGAGGGTGGGTGCGGATGAGTAGGAAAATTCCGGCGACGACTATTGTGCTGGAGTGGAGTAGGGCAGATACTGGGGTTGGGCCTTCTATGGCGGCGGGGAGTCATGGGTGTAGGCCGAATTGAGCAGATTTTCCTGTGGCAGCGAGAATGAGGCCTAGTAGGGGTGCTGTGTGGGTTTGGGTTGGGGTAATGGTTTGTTGGATTTCTCAGGTGTTTAGTGTTGATGCTAGTCATGCTATACTTAGAATGAGGCCGATATCCCCGATTCGGTTGTATAGTACAGCTTGGAGGGCAGCTGTGTTGGCTTCTGCTCGTCCATGTCACCAGCCGATTAGTAGGAAGGATATGATTCCCACACCCTCTCAGCCGATGAATAGTAGGAATATGTTGTTAGCGATGGTTAGGGTTAGTATGGCGATTAGGAATATTAGGAGATAGAAAAAGAATTTTGTGATGTGTGGGTCTGCAGCTATGTATCATGTTGCAAATTGGAGGATGGACCATGTTACGAATAGTGCGATTGGGAAGAATATTGTGGAATATTGGTCGATTTTTAGGCTAAGGGGAATTTTAAAGTTTATGATGAATTTTCATTCTCAGCAAGAGGTGATGCTGTCTATGCCCAGGTATGTGAATAGTGTTATTGGTACTAGGCTGGTTATGAAGGCTGTTTTTACTGCGTTGGTGATGGTTGTTGGAGAGTTTTGGGGTTTCTTTGATAGTAGGGGGAGTAGTATGGGTGTGAGGATAATAGTTAGTGTGAGGAGTGTGAGGGTGTTTAGGAGCAGTGTGGTATCCACTACTTTTACTTGGATTTGCACCAAGGTAGGTGGTTCCTAAGACCAGTGGATTGCTGTTATCCTTTAAAAGTTAAGGGGGCTGAGGTTTTAGGCTCAGGTGCAAGAATTAGCAGTTCTTGTTGATTTGATTCTCCCCCTCGGCAGGTAAGAAGGGTCTAACTTCTATTTTTAGAGCCACAGTCTAATGTTTGGGTTGAAACTATACTTGCATAAGGGGGTTCCGGAGATTAGTCCTGGTTTTAAGATCAGGAGTAGTAAGGGGATAATGTGGAGGGCTATCAGGAGGTGTTCTCGTGTGTTTGAGTTTTGGACTGATGTGATGTGGGTTGGTAATGTTCCTCGTTGGGTTGTTAGGAGCATGAATAGTGTGTATGCGGCGGTTAGGAAGGTTGCTGTTCCGGTGAGGATGATTGTGGGAGGGGATCAGTTGAAAAGTGTAATTATAATTGTTAATTCTGCTATTAGGTTTGTTGTGGGGGGGAGGGCTATGTTTGTAAGGTTGGCTAGTAATCATCAGGTAGCTATTAGGGGGAGTAGGGGTTGTATGCCTCGTGTTAGGACTAGAATTCGGCTGTGAGTTCGTTCGTAGTTTGTGTTGGCTAGACAGAATAGTATTGATGAAGTAAGTCCATGAGAGATTATTAGGATTATTGCCCCTGAGTATGATCAGTGGGTTTGGATTATGGTTGCGGCGATGACTAGGCCTATGTGGCTTACGGAGGAGTAGGCGATGAGGGATTTTAAGTCGGTTTGGCGTAGGCAGATTGAGCTGGTTATAAGGGCTCCTCAAAGTGCAAGGGTTAGGAATGGATAGTATAATTGGCTTGGGAGAGGTGTTATTAGGAGGGTGACTCGTATGATTCCATATCCGCCTAGTTTTAGGAGGAGTGCGGCAAGTAGTATAGAACCTGCGATTGGGGCCTCTACGTGGGCTTTGGGGAGTCATAGGTGGAGTCCGTATAGGGGGGCTTTTACTATGAATGCTGTCAGTAGGGCGAGACCAGATAGTAAGTTGGTTCAAGAGTTGGTGGGGGTGAGGTGGGTTAGTTTTAGTATTGTTAGGTGGAGGGTGCCAGTTTGGGCGTGTAGGTGGAGGATTGTGACTAGTAAGGGGAGTGAGCTGATTAGGGTATAGAATAGTAGGTAGATGCCGGCGCTTAGACGTTCTGGTTGGTTTCCTCAACGGGTGATTAGGATTAGGGTTGGGATTAGGGTTGCCTCGAATGAGATGTAGAATAAGATGAGGTCTGAGGCTGAGAATGCTAGGAGGATGAATGGTTGGATGGTGATTAGGGCTATTAGGAAGGTTCGTTTTCGTGTTAGGGGTTCATGTTGTAGGTGGTTTTGGCTTGCTAGTATTATTAGAGGTAGTAGTCAGCATGAGAGGACTAGTAGGGGGGAGGAAATTTGGTCGATGCTGGTTCATTGTGTTAGATTTTTGTGGGGATAGTATGTGGGGAGGAGCCATTGTAGGCTGATAGTGGCGATTATTAGAGCATGGGTAGTGGTGTTGGTTCATAATAGTTTTTGTTGGGATAGGAGGGCTGTGGGTGCAAGTATGATTGTAGGGATAATGATTTTTAGCATTGTAGGAGGTTTAGGTTATGGAGGTGGTCGGAGCCGTGAGTTCGTGTGGAGGCTACTAGTATTGCTAGGCCTGTGCCTGCTTCGCAGGCGGAGAATGTAAGTATGAGCATTGGGGTAATGGTAAGTGTTATTGTTTGGTTTTCTAGGGGTCAGATGGAGAGGGCGAGGTATATTGATAGTATTATGCTTTCTAAGCATAGTAGGGCAGAGATTAGGTGGGTTCGGTGGAATGCTAGTCCTAAGCTGCTTAGGGCGAAGGCTGAGTAGAAGCTTAGGTGTATGAGTGACATAAAGAAAGTCATAGTGTCAGGCTATGGTCTGTTGGGCCGAAATCAACTGTCTTGGTTAGACTAACTTTCTGTTTATTCTGCTCATTCTAGGCCACCCTGTGATCATTCATAGATTAGTCCTAGAGTTAGTAGTAGGATGATGATGTAGGATCATGTTATGGTGTTGGTGGGGGATTGGAGTTGAGTAGCTCAGGGTAGTGGGAGGAGAAGTGCGATTTCTAGGTCAAAGAGTAAGAATAGGATAGCTACTGAGGAAGAATCGGATGGAGAATGGTAGGCGGGCAGAGCCTAGTGGGTCGAAGCCGCATTCGTATGGGGATAGTTTTTCTGAGTCTGGGTTGGTTTGGGCTAGTCAGAAGTTTAGTGTGGTTAGGGCGGTGCTTAGGATGAGAGAAAGTATTAATATGAATGTGATTATGTTGATTGCTCTTCTCTGGGTTTGCACCAGATTCTATAGATTGGAAGTCAATTGTAATTAGTATACTAGAAGAGCAGGATCCTCATCAGTAGATGGTTATGTAGAGGAACAGTCAAATTACATCTACAAAGTGTCAGTATCAGGCTGCGGCTTCGAATCCGAAGTGGTGGTTAGATGTGAAGTGGAATTTGATTAGTCGGAGTAGGCATACAGATAGGAAGGAGGACCCGATGATTACATGGAGTCCGTGGAAGCCTGTGGCGACGAAGAAGGTTGAGCCGTATACACCGTCGGCAATTGAGAATGGAGCTTCGTAGTATTCTGTTGCTTGGAGTGCAGTAAAGTAGAATCCTAGCAGAATTGTTAGGGTTAGGGCATGGATTGCTTGGTTTCGGTTGCCTTCTGTGATGCTGTGGTGTGCTCATGTTACAGTGACGCCCGAGGCTAAAAGGATAGCTGTGTTGAGTAGAGGTACTTCTAGGGGGTTTAGGGGTTTAATTCCTGTTGGGGGTCATTGTCCTCCGAGTTCTGGAGTGGGTACTAGGCTGGAATGGAAGAATGCTCAGAAGAAGCCTAGGAAGAAGAAGGCTTCGGATGTGATGAAGAGGATTATACCGTATCGGAGGCCTTTTTGGACTGTTGGGGTGTGATGTCCTTGGAATGTACTTTCTCGTACAATGTCTCGTCATCATTGTAGTATAACTAGGATTATGGAGAGTAGGCCTAGGGTTAGTAATTGTGGTGAATTTTGGTGGAATCATATGATTAATCCTGAGGTGGTGAGTAAGGCGGCAGCTGCCCCAGAAATGGGCCATGGGCTCGGGTCTACTATGTGGTAGGAGTGTGCTTGGTGGGCCATTAGATGTTTTCTTGTAAGTATAGGCTTAGTAGTAGTACGAATACGTAGGCTTGGATTATGGCTACTGCTACTTCTAGGATTGTTAATAGTAGTAGGATTAATGTGGTTAGGATTGAGATTGCTGGTATGATGGGGAGGAGCACGGTTGTGGCCGTGGAGATTAGTTGGATGAGGAGGTGACCTGCTGTGAGGTTTGCTGTGAGTCGGACGCCAAGTGCAAGAGGACGGATGAGCAGGCTGGTGGTTTCAATTATAATTAGGGCTGGGATTAGTGGGGTGGGGGTCCCTTCGGGCAGGAGGTGTCCCAGTGAGATGGTTGGTTGGTTTCGTAGGCCTGTGAGGAGGGTTGCAAGTCAGAGTGGGAATGCTAGTGCTATGTTTATTGATAGTTGGGTAGTTGGGGTGAAGGTATAGGGGAGTAGGCCTAGTAAGTTTGTTATCAGTAGGAAGACTATTAGTGATGTTAGGATTAAAGCTCATTTATGCCCCTTTTTGTTTAGGGGCATTATTAGTTGTTTTGTGATGAGGTGGAGTAGTCATGATTGGAGGGTGGAGAGTCGGTTGGTGATTCATCGGTTGTCCGGTGAGGGAAGTAGTAGGGCAGGAATTAGTATAGAGAGTAGAATTAGGGGGATGCCTAGGAGGTGTGGGCTTGTGAATTGGTCGAAGAAGCTTAGGTTCATGGTCAGGTTCATGGGTTGTTTTTGTTGGTTGTTATGGTTTTGTTGGATGGTGAATTAGTGGTGGTGAACGATAGGAGTTTTGGTTGGATTAGGAGTGAAAATGTTAGTCATGAGGTTAGTAGGATGAAGAACCATGGGTTTGGGTTGAGCTGTGGCATTTCATTAAGGAGGGTGTGATGTTCCCTCTATTTCTAGCTTAAAAGGCTAGTGCTGTTGCATAGCTTCTTAATGATTAGGATGATAGTAATGAGGATCAGCTTTCGAAGTGGGAGAGGGGGGTGGATTCTACTACGATTGGCATGTAGCTGTGGTTGGCTCCGCAGATTTCTGAACATTGGCCGTAAAAGATTCCTGGCCGGGTGGCAATGAATGATGTTTGGTTTAGTCGTCCTGGAATTGCATCAGTTTTCACGCCTAGGGTGGGAACAGCTCATGAGTGGAGGACGTCGGCAGCGGTGATGATGATGCGGATTGGAGATTCTATTGGTACTACTATTCGATGGTCTACTTCTAGTAGTCGGAAGTGTCCTTGTGGAAGTTCTGTTGTGGGAAGTATGTATGAATCGAATGATAAGTCCTTGAAGTCTGTGTATTCATAGGATCAGTATCATTGGTGGCCAATGGCTTTTAGGGTTAGATCTGGTTCTTCGATTTCGTCTATTATGTATAGGATTTGTAGTGAAGGGAGGGCAAGTAAGATGAGAACGATAGCTGGTAGGATTGTTCAGATTAACTCAATTTCTTGTGCGTCTACAGAGTTTGAGGATAGTTTTTCTATTAGTATGAGGGTTAAGAGGTATAGGACTAGGCTGCAGATTGCTAGTGCAACTATTAGGGCATGGTCGTGGAATTCGACAAGTTCTTCTATAATGGGGGATGATGCGTCTTGGAATCCGAATTGAGAGTGGTTGGCCACAAGAGGTATACGGGGGTTTCACCCGTGATTTAGTCTTGACAAGACTATGTAATTAGTTTACTAATGCCCCATAAGAAAGAAGCATAAGTGGTTTGTATGCGATTGGCTTGAAACCAGTGTATGAGGGTTCGATTCCTTCCTTTCTTGTACTTGAACGAAGGCTGGTTCTTCAAAGGTGTGGTATGGAGGAGGGCAGCCGTGGATTCATTCGATGTTGGTGGGGGTTAGTTCTGATTGTAGGATTTTTCGTTTTGATGCGAAGGCTTCTCAGGTGATGAATATTAGTATAATTACGGCTGTCATTGAGATTAGTGAGCCAATAGAAGAAATAGTGTTTCATAGGGTGTAGGCATCTGGGTAGTCTGAGTATCGTCGAGGCATACCAGCTAGGCCTAGGAAGTGCTGGGGGAAGAATGTTAGGTTTACACCTGTGAATATTACGCCGAAGTGTGCCTTTGCTCATGTCGGGTGGAGGGTGTATCCTGTGAAGAGTGGAAATCAGTGGGTGAATCCTGCTATGATAGCGAAGACTGCTCCTATTGATAGTACGTAGTGGAAGTGGGCGACTACGTAGTATGTGTCGTGTAGGGCGATATCTAGGGAGGAGTTTGCTAGGACGATTCCTGTTAGGCCTCCGATGGTGAAGAGGAAGATGAAGCCTAGGGCTCATAGTATTGGGGGATCTCATTTGATAGTTCCTCCGTGTAGTGTAGCGAGTCAGCTAAATACTTTAATGCCGGTTGGGATGGCGATGATTATAGTGGCGGATGTAAAGTATGCGCGGGTATCTACGTCTATTCCCACAGTGAATATGTGGTGGGCCCATACGATAAAGCCTAGGAATCCAATGGATAATATGGCTCACACTATTCCTATGTACCCGAAGGGTTCTTTTTTACCGGCATAGTATGTGACTACGTGCGAGATGATTCCGAACCCTGGGAGGATTAAGATGTAGACTTCTGGGTGACCGAAGAATCAGAATAGGTGTTGGTATAGGACTGGGTCTCCTCCTCCAGCAGGGTCAAAGAATGTTGTGTTTAGGTTTCGGTCTGTTAGGAGTATGGTGATTCCGGCAGCAAGGACTGGGAGTGAGAGTAAGAGTAAGACTGCGGTGATTAGTACGGATCAAACGAACAGCGGTGTTTGGTATTGTGATAGGGCTGGGGGTTTTATGTTAATGGCAGTTGTGATGAAGTTGATTGCTCCTAGGATTGAGGAGACCCCTGCTAAGTGAAGGGAGAAGATGGCTAGGTCAACTGAGGCTCCAGCATGGGCTAGGTTTCCGGCTAGGGGTGGATATACCGTTCATCCTGTACCTGCGCCTGCTTCTACTGTAGAGGAGGCTAATAAGAGGAGGAATGATGGTGGAAGGAGTCAGAAGCTTATGTTGTTTATACGTGGGAATGCTATGTCGGGGGCGCCGATTATGAGGGGGACCAGTCAGTTTCCGAATCCTCCGATTATAATGGGCATTACCATGAAGAAGATTATTACGAAAGCATGGGCGGTGACAATTACATTGTAGATTTGGTCATCTCCAAGGAGGGTTCCTGGTTGACCGAGTTCTGCGCGGATAAGCAAGCTAAGGGCAGTTCCGACTATGCCAGCTCAGGCGCCGAAGATGAGGTAAAGGGTGCCAATGTCTTTATGGTTGGTTGAGAATAATCATCGGTTGATGAAGGTCACAGGTAAGATGGCTGAATGTTAAAGCGTTAGGCTGTAGTCCTTTTTACAGAGGTTTGATTCCTCTTCTTATCGACCCTGTAGTGAAATTCATGTTGAGTTGCAAGCTCATTGATGCACGTTAAATATGTGTCGGGGTCTGATTAGGCAGAAGCCCGTTGGTTTGGGCACCTAGCTGTTAATTAGGGGTTTGTGGGATCAAGGCCCACCTGTCTAGTGTGGTAAGGCCCTAGCTTAATTAAAGCATTTGAGTTGCATTCAGGGGATGCAGGTTAGTGTCCTGCGGGTCTTAGCAGAAACTAAGAGGGTTTAACTCTTGTTTAAGGCTTTGAAGGCCTTCGGTTTGGGTTATCCTAAGTTTCTTAGATGACTGTTAGGATTGCTGGTGATAGTGGTAGGAGTAGGATTGACAAGGAGGCGAGGATGGCGGTTGGGGTGTTTGTTGATTTGTTAATGTACCATTGTTTTATGAAGTTAGCGGAGTTTGGTGGGAGTGTGATTGTTGAGTGATATGCGAGTCGAAGGTAGAAGAATAGGCCCAGGAGTGATAGGATGGCTATTGTTGTTGCTGACGGGGCCATTTCTTGTTTGGTGAGTTCTTGGATGATTAGTCATTTTGGTAGGAAGCCAGTTAGTGGGGGGAGGCCTGCTAGGGAGAGTAGGGTTACTATTAAAGTTGCGTTTAGTATGGGGGTTTTTGTTCATGATGTTATTATAGTGGATAGTTTTAGGGTTTTGGTTGTGTTTAGGGCTAGGAATACGGTAGCAGTTATTAGTGAGTATAGGTAAAAAGTTAGTAGGGTGAGTTTTGGGCTGTAGGCGATAATAATGGCTATTCAACCTAGGTGAGAGATGGATGAAAAGGCTAAGATTTTTCGGGTTTGGGTTTGGTTTAGTCCTATTCATCCCCCTAGGGCGGCTGAGGCAATTGCTATGATGACTAGCAGGGTTGGGTTAAGGGAGTGTGATGTTATGGAGAGGATTGTGATTGGGGGGAATTTTATTACTGTAGATAGTAGTAGGGCAGTGATTAGGGATGAGCCTTGTAGGACTTCTGGGAGTCAAAAGTGGAATGGTACTAGTCCTAGTTTTATTGCAATTGCTGTTGTTAGTAGGGTGGACGCTAGGGGGTGGCTTAGTTGAGTGATGTCCCATTGGCCTGTGGCTCAGGCATTGGTCATGCTTGAGAAGAGGATTAGTGCTGAAGCAGCTGCTTGTACTAGGAAGTACTTGATTGAGGCTTCGATGGCTCGAGGGTGATGGGGTTTTGAGATTAGAGGGATAATGGCTAGGGTGTTGATTTCGAGGCCGGTTCAGGCCATTACTCAGTGGTTGCTTGAGACCGTGATGGTTGTACCCATGAGTAGGCTTATAGTGCAGATTAGTTTTGCATGGGGGTTAATTAGTGAGGGAGGGAGTTGAACCATCATTTTCGGGGTATGGGCCCGATAGCTTTATTAGCTGACCTTACTAGAAAATAATATAAAGGAAGTATGAAGAGTTTTGATCTCTTCTGTGTGGGTTCAATTCCTACTTTTCTAAGTTTTAGGAAATGAGAGGGTTGGTGTACCTCTATGTTCACTTTATCATAGTGACCCTTTATGTTCAGGCACATTTCCTTAAGTAAGGAGGTAGGCCTGCATAGGAGATTGGCATGCTGATGTGTCATAGGCATAGTGCTAGTGTTAGGGGGAGGAAGTTTTTTCAGAGTAGGTGCATGAGCTGGTCGTAGCGGAATCGGGGGTAGGAGGCACGGATTCACAGGAAGGTGGAGGAGAGGAGTAGGGTCTTTGTAGCAAGGGCTACTGAGAATAATTCGGGGGGTGTGTTGAGTGTGCTTGGGTTTAGGAATAGGATGGTTGTTAGTGCGTTTATTAGTATGATGTTTGCGTATTCTGCTAAGAAGAATAGGGCGAATGGGCCAGCTGCATATTCTACGTTGAATCCTGATACCAGCTCTGATTCTCCTTCTGTTAAATCAAAGGGGGCCCGGTTTGTTTCGGCCAGCGTTGAGATAAATCATATTATTGTAAGGGGTCAGGAGGAGAAGATGAGGTATAGTGGCTCTTGAGTGGTAGAGAGTGTGCTTAGTGTGTAGTTACCACTTAGGATGATTGTTGATAGTAGGATGATGGCTAGTGTTACCTCGTAGGAGATGGTCTGTGCTACTGCCCGTAGTGCGCCGATTAGGGCATATTTTGAGTTTGAGGCTCAACCTGATCATAGGATTGAGTAAACTGCTAGGCTGGACATGGCTAGAAGAAAAAGGAGTCCTAGGTTTAAGTCTGTTAGGGAAAATGGTAAAGGCAGTGGGATTCAGATTGTGAGGGCTAGGAGAAGGGCTAATATGGGGGTTATAATGAATAGGAGGGGGGATGAGGTAGAAGGGCGGATGGGCTCTTTAATGAAAAGTTTTACTCCATCTGCCACGGGTTGTAGAAGTCCGAATGGGCCTACAATGTTGGGCCCTTTTCGGGCTTGTATATAGCTCAGGATTTTTCGTTCTACTAAAGTGAGGAAAGCAACAGCGATGAGGACTGGGACAGCATAGGATAGGGACATAATAAGGTGGTTTAGGATGGGGAGTTGGGACATGTTTGGGCTAGAGAGAGGATTTGAACCTCTGGTCAAAGGGCTTAAGCCTTTTGCACTTACCTGGCTTTGCCACGCTAGCGATCCTTTTCTAGGATTAGGGTTGATGTGTGGCCTTTTTGTAATTTAGTTGGGTTCATTACTTGTGGGGGGGCATGTTTAAAGCATTGGCCCCACTTTTCCGGTCCTTTCGTACTGGGAGAAGTTTGTGCATAGATAGAAACCGACCTGGATTGCTCCGGTCTGAACTCAGATCACGTAGGACTATTAATCGTTGAACAAACGAACCCTTAATAGCTGCTGCACCATTAGGATGTCCTGATCCAACATCGAGGTCGTAAACCCCCTTGTCGATATGGGCTCTTGAAGGGGATTGCGCTGTTATCCCTGGGGTAGCTTGGTCCATTGGTCAATTGTATTGGGTCTGATTACTGTTAGTACTTTGAGGGGTTGCTCTTGGTTAAGAGGGGAGGTCTTGTTTTTGGAGGATTTGTTTTTCTCCAAGGTCGCCCCAACCGAAAAATGCGGGCCAGTGTCTGGTTGTGGTGGGCCTGATAGGTTTGGTTTTAGTGTCGGGTGGCTGCTGATTTTTAAGTTCCACAGGGTCTTCTCGTCTTATGTGTTTATCCCTGCTTTTGCACAGGGAGATCAATTTCACTGATTATCTGTAAGAGACAGTTGGGGCCTCGTTTAGCCATTCATACCGGTCCCCATTTATGGGACAATTGATTGCGCTACCTTTGCACGGTTAGGATACCGCGGCCGTTGAACGTAGTGTCACTGGGCAGGCTTCACCTTCAATACTTGGCTTGCTGAAGGCTATGTTTTTGGTAAACAGTCGGGTCCTGGGTTTGCCTAGTTCCTTTTACAGATTTTAATCTTTCTAGTTGGGCGCTCCTGGGTTGGATTAACGGGGGGTAAAATATAGGGTCTTGTGTGGGTTTGTGGTATTGGTTGTGGTCCGTTAATAATGTGGGATGTAAGTTTGCGCTTAAGAGGGGGGGACCCCTCAGTTACTCATTTTAGCATTGGTGCTCCTATCTGTATAGGCTAGCCTGTTGGGGATGAGGGAGTCATGTTGTTTTTAGATTTTTAGGTTGGGAGCTTTGACGCACTCTTTGTTGGTGGCTGCTTAAGGGCCTACAGTTTGGATTGTTAGCGGATGGTTAGTTATCCTCTATGGGAGACTGTTCTCTTTTTTAAAGGGGCTGTACCCCCTTTAAATTGCTCTTGGCTTGCCACATGGGGGTTAGGCGGGGTTGTCCGTGGGGGGCTGTCAAGAGGGAACTTAGATTCGTTTCACAGGCAACCAGCTATCACCCAGCTCGATTGGCTTTTCACCTCTACTAACAGGTCGTCCCACTCTTTTGTCACAGAGACGGGTTCGCTCGGGCAGCTGCCTGTAAGTAGCTCGCTTGAGTTTCGGGAGGGCAAGCTTAAGTTCGTTTTGCTTGGTTGTTCTTGCTAAATCATGATGCGAGAGGTACAAGGGCTTATCTTTGCTGCTTGTTGCTTTGTTTTTCATTGTTATTTCAACTTTCCCTTACGGTACGTGATCTCTGTCGCGCCAGGGGGGGGGTCTTTTCTGTCGCCCATACTAAGACAGGAGAATGTTTTAGTTTGGCAGTGGGGTTAGTTTTGGCTTATTTGGTTATGATATGGTTGGGCTAGAGTTGGCTTCAAGGCGATCTGGTGGGTAGCAGATATCTTTCAGGTGTAAGCTGAATGCTTTTGTTGTAGCTACGTCTTGGTGGGCTAAGTGCACCTTCCGGTACACTTACCTTGTTACGACTTACCTCATCTTTGGCCGGCAGATATATTAGTTATAGGGTGTTTGTGGCTTGTGAGGAGGGTGACGGGCGGTATGTACGTGCCTCAGGGCCGGTTTAAAGGAGGCTCTATTGTCCCGCTTTACTGCTAAATCCGCCTTTTGGAAACGGTTTCACGTTCCCTTTCGTTAAGTTTTCTGTTTCAGAAAATGTAGCCCATTTCTTCCGCCCCATGAGCTATACCTTGACCTGTCTTGTTAGCGGGCGAGGCTATTGCGCTCACTATTGTTCTTTCACGAAGGTGGGCTGACGACGGCGGTATGTAGGCTGTTTTGGCAAGGGGCGGTCGGGTGAATCGTGGGTTATCGATTATAGAACAGGCTCCTCTAGGTGGGTTTGGGGCACCGCCAAGTCCTTAGAGTTTTAAGCGTTTGTGCTCGTAGTTCTCGGGCGGGCACTTTAGTAGGGGAAGTGCCAAGATTTAGGGCTAGGCATAGTGGGGTATCTAATCCCAGTTTGGACCCTAGCTTTGGTGGGGCTTAATGGATCGTGTGTGCTAGGGCCGTTTTGAGGGGGATCTTAGGTGCAGCTTGAGCTTATGACAGCTTAGTTGCACTTTGGCCCTAGTTGTAGAGATAGCATGTGACCACTCTTTACGCCGAATTTCTGTTAATTTGGGCCTCTTGTGTGACCGCGGCGGCTGGCACAAGATTTGCCGGCCCTGGGGTGTTGCTATGGCTAAGTCAAGTTTACACTCATTGCTTAATGTTAATTACTGCTGAATACCCGTGGGGGTGTGGCTGGGCTAGGTGTCTTGGGCTGCTCTGAGGGGCGTGCCTGATACCTGCTCCCCTTGCCTGTGGAACTAAGGGCTGGGGGCATTTACACTGGGGCGCAGATACTTGCATGTATATGTCTAGCAAGAATTAACAGCAGGGTTAGGACTAAGTCTTTTGTCCTCGGGGAAAAAATGTGTCGACCATCTTAGCGTCTTCAGCGCTATGCTTTGTTTAAGCTACGAGGAC